ACATCTATGTTAGCTTTTCTGCATGAATCCGTCCAAAGCAAAGCTACTTGCTTTCTAGATGATCCCTCTAGAAGAGGGGAATTATACTAAATCCATTTAGTCTAGTTACTTCGTTCCCTATTTCCACTCGCAGGATCCTGAGGAAAAAAATTTTGTTTCCACCGAGCTGAAACAATATGCTGATGGTTCCAGTAAACCAAAACCCTCATTTTATAGCTATTTGGCTTCAATTTCCCTTTTACAAAAAAAAAAATGGAAGATCTAGTTACGGTTGGAAATAAACTTTTATATCTTCATCCATAGATCCTTTACTCATACTCATTCAATTGGAAGAGTTAATCCAATTCAAAAAAATTATGCTTCGCGACTCCATAGCCATAATCCAATTTTTTTTATTCAATTTCTAATTGGCCTTTGGATACAAATCGTGAGAATGTATATTCTTCCTCAAATATGCTATTGAGAGGTAAAGGATTAAACCTTTTTAAGAAATAAAGTTTTTGATCAGAATATGAAACTGAAAGATCCCTTAACTATTTAATTAAGTTTTTGATAGAACGAATCACACTTTTACCACTAAACTATACCCGCTACATATTTATTATTGTATATGAATTATTGTATATGAATGGACCATTTGTCGAACAAAAGAGTGAGGCGCAATCAAGATAGCACCAGAATCATGAAAATTCTAGCGTTGACACTTCGTCCCGCCGGGGACTTAAATAGGCGGCGAAGAGCAGAAAGCTTACTTAAATGACATAAAAAATAAGTTTATAATAAAATAACTTATAAGTTATATTATAATGTTTATTTATATAACATATATAAATAAACATTATAATATTTTATATATCTTCATTTTATATATCTTTATTTTATATCTTTTTTTATATAATCTTTATTCTTTTTTTTCTTTTTATTCTTTTTTTTCTTTATAATATTTTTTTCTTTATAATATTCTTTATAATAGAAATGAAATTCTTTATAATATAAAAAAAATATAAAATTTATATATATATATATATTATTATATATATTATAAATATAATAAATAAAGTATAATAAATAAAATAATAAAATAATAAAAGTATAATAAATAAAATAATAAAATAATAAAAGTATAATAAATAAAGAATATAATTTTAAATAATTTAAATAAAGAATTTTAAATAAAGAATATAATTTAATAGAATATAAATAAAAGAATATTAATAGAATATATTAATAGAATATAAATAAAAGAATATATATAAATATATATATATATATTTATATATAAAATATATAAAAAAAATAGATAAAAGGAAAACGAAGGTTTTTATCAATCTTTGCTTCACGTGTCACATCACATAAAAAATTTTCCATTTTTAAATGGAGATGGGGAGAGATGGCTGAGTGGACTAAAGCGGCGGATTGCTAATCCGTTGTACGAGTTATTCGTACCGAGGGTTCGAATCCCTCTCTCTCCGCTTCTTCTGATTACTTGAGACTTTCGAATTCGAAGGAATTTCGATCCCTTGATTTTATCATAGCATAGGTAAATGTATGGAATACATAAAATTATAAGAAAAAAATTTCGAAAAAGCAGGAAAAACTAAAAATATCTTTTTTTATTCCTCACGTCCAGGATTACGCCCTGGATCATTAGATAAAAATCCGAAGATGAAGAGAGAAATAAAGAATATCACTACTGTATAAACGAATAGTTTGAGAGTAAGCATTACACAATCTCCAAGATCTTTTTTTTTTTGAAAAAGGGAATAGATTACTTATTTTTTACCACATACACTATTTTGTTTTGACATGACACCCCCCAAAAAATGAAGTGTTTTTTGAAAAGAAAGTCATTTTCACGAATTTCTTTGGAATAAGATTTTGATTCCTTCGTTATCAGAAATTTCTTGTCATATGATTAGGTATTGTAGGCAACCTAATAAAATCTTTGCTCAGTGTAAGGTGAGAACGAGGAAATAAGCTGATCAAAATTCATCGCCGCAGTTATTCAATATACAAGAATTTCTATTTTTGAATCGAGGGTTCATAATGTAAGACTTATCTGGTCTTATCAATTTTTAGAATTTTGATTTATCGAATAAATCATGAATTTAGCAGAGTATTAAATCATCGAAAACTTACAGCAGCTTGCCAAACAAAGGCTAAGAGAAAAAAAAGTACAGGTATGACAGGCATAACATCTACGATTGGATTTAAAAAGGCATAAGCTTCGGGCAATTTGGCGAAGAAAAAACTACTCGAATAAGAGACAGAATTAAGACAGATGCAGATTAAACTAAAGATATTAAGCATAACAAAATTTCGTTCTTGTAGATTAGATAATTTTATTCTGATTGAGTTTTTTTATAAGGGAAAAAAAGACAAGTCAAAAAATCTTTCTTTTTCTTCGAACTCTCTCAAATAAAAATCCTTCCTTCCATTCTCAAATGAGAATACAAAGAATTCCATTTTCATACAATATCTTAACTGAATTCCATGTAATGATCAATGAATTTTTTTTATTCTATATCTACATGTGTTGAATCCTAGCAACAATATATTCCCAATGTATTTATTGGGTTGGGATTGACGAATAACCAATACCAATATTAATGTTTATTAGTGTCGAATAGAAATTCGAAATGGGGCGTGGCCAAGCGGTAAGGCAACGGGTTTTGGTCCCGTTACTCGGAGGTTCGAATCCTTCCGTCCCAGATCGTTTCCATCAGAAACGAAAGATGGGATCACATTGTATCCCACATGAAACATAAAATTGTTAACGAAAACAATCTTTTGTTCTGAATTCTAAGAATGATTCTTAGAATCATATTTTTTCTTTCATTTGGTTTCTCACAAACGTAATCAAGTGTCAAATGTGGGTGGAAATAAATATCTTTTTTTTTTTTTTTTTAATTCAAAAAAGAAATTCTGGGTTTATCATTCACATTCAGGATATGCTCGTACTACTCAATATTCATTTTAAAGTTAGTTACTTATGGAAACTTTATGTCCCATATCTATGAAATGTAAATTCTCACACGAAGCATTCTGAATCGAAACGAAATGTGAATGAAAGAAAGGCCTCTTTATTCCCTTACCAAGGGTAAAAAGCCTAAAGTAAATAAATGGGGTATGGTATCCCAATTCCACAGTCTATGTGGAGACTAAAGAGTAGGGAGTTTTTGGTACTAATTTCATCACTGGTCTTAAAACTTCTAAAGCTGGTGTGGGAAAAAAATAGTAAAAACGAATTGATCTGGACCCCATTTTTTTTGTATTTTATCTGGTTCATCTTATATCTTATCCGGTTCAAATGAATAATTGTAAATCAATGTAATGTAGCGATTGGGGGGAAATTCGTATATTGCATCTACTTGACTTTATGGAATTGATGGAAAAGAAAAATTCTTGAACCTGAAGTAAAACAAAATCTGTATTGTATAAAATAAAAAAGTTTTATTAATAATTGATTTTTTTCCGGGATTGCAAATCTATTAATATTAAAGGTTCTTCTTTTGAGGTTTATAGTTTATTTGTTCGAGAAAAATGGATCCTTCATGATTGATCGTCCCGAACAATCTTTTTAAGATGTAAATAAGTCTTAAGCAAACTTATTTATTCGTCTTTTTTAGAAATATGTTTCATTCATATGATAGAATATAGAGTTAAATAAATTGGATCCTTGCTGAGCCTTCCCCGGATAAATACTTATCTATCCATAGATAGATAGATAGAAAGTATGTACTATTATATACCGGTATACACACATCGGTTGAGCCAATGACTATTCATGATTCCATATTGAATCAATTACATACCGGTTTGAAATAAAATTAGAGGAATGTTATGGTAAAACTTCGTTTGAAACGATGTGGTAGAAAGCAACGTGCGACTTGAAGGACATGATCGGCTGTGGATTCTTACATCCACCATTTTCTATAGGAGTGAAGATGTTCTTGGCTCGACATAGTTTGTTCTGCTCTGTTAGGAACCTAATTTGTGTTAGGTTGTAAGTAAATAGTACATGATGGAGCTCGAGCAGAAAGGATTGATTCGTTTATCAGGGGGAAGAATCTAGGGTTAGTAACTATCAATAAGTTAGACCAACTTTGTAAGTATATCCTCAATATATAAATCGAAAGGTTAAAAGATCGAAAAATCAAAGAAGTTTGAAAAAGAAAAAGTAAAATTTTTCAGATCAGAATTGGTAAAACTATTTCGATCAAAAGTGTATCACAAGGGAATCCACCGTTCATATTCTATTTCTATAGTTCATATTCTATTTCTATAGTTCATATTCTATTTCTATAGTATAGAAAATATAGTATAGAAAAAAATAACAAAAAACAAAAAGGTATGTTGCTGCTCTTTTGAAAGGAGTAAGGATCACCGAAGTAATGTCTAAACCCAATGATTTCACAAAGCAAAGATAAAGGATTCCGGAACAAGTAAACACTATTTTCAATTGTCTCAACAATTGAATCAGAATGAGGAATAAAAATAGATTCGAGATGAGACAAACAAAAGAGGTTAGAGACGGCTCAATAAATGTCTAAGGGTTTCCCTTCGAACTCTGTCAGAATTACCCAACTTGAGTTATGAGTACGAATGAGATTTCTTTTTTTCTGTAAGGAAGAATAAAAAAACGACTCAAATCATAGTCTAATTCATGATTTTATGGATCCATTTGCCATTATATACATATACAGAAATTTAGAATCCTTTTTTCTCGAGCCGTATGAGGAGAAAACCTCCCATACGTTTCTAGGGGGGGCATTGTTTATTTACATCTATTCCAATGAGCCATCTACCGAATCGTTGCAATTGATGTTCGATCCCGAAGAGAAGGAAGAGATCTTAGAAAAGTAGGTTTTTACGATCCGATAAAGAATCAAACTTATTTAAATGTTCCTGTTATTCTATATTTCCTTGAAAAAGGTGCTCAACCTACGGGAACTGTTTGTGATATTTTAAGGAAGGCAGAATTATTTCAAGAAGGAACTTCGATTCGAGTTAATTAAAGTAAAAAAACAAAAAATTAATAAATAAAAAAAAAGGGGGGGGGGGACTAGTATCTATCTTTGTGTAATTATTTACACACAATTTGCCTTTTTCTTGCTGTATTCATACTTAATTTACTTTTTTTCTTGTTTTGTTTGTTGTGGGAATCCACCAACAAACAAGGGGTTAATCTTGCTTATTGTACCTCTATTGATTGAATAAACCCGAGATTTTTTCTTTACTTTACCTCTTTCGTATTTTTTTCATCCAAATTTCTTATTTATGTTTATGTTGTGCCAATCCAACACAAGTCCTTATTTGATTTACTTAAATATGTTTTCTTAATATTGGATTCATATTGACAATGGTGCATTGAAGAAATATAATTCGATCGTAGATAAATAGATCCGTTTATCTCCACCTCATATTGGTTTTTTTACTTCACTTCAGTCAAATGATGGGTTTGCCCTGTCGGATTTACTGGCATACAATATGTATTTTCTTAACGAAAAAGAAAAGAAAATTGATAAATAAAATGGCGGTTTGTCACAATTTTGACATCTCTATTGGGAATCTGTTGTTGTTTAATCCGATCCGTCCATTTTGGTATTTTGGTGTTTTTAATTGATCAACAAAAACAAATCTTTCTTTTCGATTTGTTCTAGTTCAATGTTTTGACGGGGTCGTGCAGTGCAATTCAATTGACTTTTTTATTTTGACCGTATTTACATATATATCCTATTTATTTTATTTTTATTCGGGTTGCTAACTCAACGGTAGAGTACTCGGCTTTTAAGTGCGACTATGATCTTTTACACATTTGGATGAAGCAACAGATTCGTCCAGACTATTGGTAGAGTCTATAAGACCACGACTGATCCTCAAAGGTAATGAATGGAAAAAACAGCATGTCGTAATAAAATATTATTTTTTTTTTATTATAAAATTCATTATTTAATATTATAAAATATAAAATTAATTATTTAATTAAATAATATTTAATTAAATTAAAGTAGAACTTTGAGTTTATCCTTACCGGATCGTTACAATTTTTTTTTCTTTTTGTTTGGAAGTGAAAAAAAAATTCACATTTACAGTTGGGTCTAGTGAATAAATGGATAGAGCCCTATGGCTCTAATTCTGGTAAAAAGCAACGAGCTTTTGTTCTTAATTTGAATGATTACCCGATCTAATTAGACGTTAAAGATAGATTAGTGCCTGATGTGGGAAAGGGTGGGTTCTTCTGTGAGTGGACCACTGATTTTCTTTTTTTTTTCTTTTTTTTTTACTTTTTTTTTATTTTTTATGAATCCTAATTATTCTTTATTATGGATTGGAGACGAATGTGTAAAAGAAAGAGTATACTGATAAAGAGAATTTATTCCAATAAAGAGAATTTATTCCAAAGTCAAAAGAGCGATCGAGTTGCAAAAATAAAGGATTTTTTACCCTCTTTTAATTATAACGAACATAAACCAATTGGATAGAAAAGGAGAGGCAAAAGATCTGTTGATTGGACTCCCCTGTTTCCTTTGTTTGCGGGATATATATTTTTTTCTTACTGTAATTATATACATAATACATACCCTGTTCTGACCATATTGCACTATGTATCATTTGATAACCCCAAAAATGAAATAGGTCCCGCCTCTGGTTCAAGTGGAAATGTAAATGGAAGAATTACAAGGATATTTAGAAAGAGATAGATCTCTGCAACAACACTTTCTATATCCGCTTCTCTTTAAGGAGTATATTTACACATTTCTTCATGATCGTGGTTTAAATGGTTCGATTTTTTACGAATCCACGGAAATTTTTGGTTATGACAATTTTGGTTATGACAATAAATCTAGTTCAGTACTTGTGAAACGTTCAATTATTCGAATGTATCAACAGAATTATTTGATTTATTCGGTTAATGATTCTAACCAAAATCGATTCGTCGGGCACAACAATTATTTTTATTTTCATTTTTATTCTCAGATGATATTGGAAGGTTTTGCAGTCAGTGTGGAAATTCCATTCTTGCTGCGATTAGTATCTTCCCTCGAAGAAAAAAAAATACCAAAATATCAGAATTTGAATTTACGATCTATTCATTCAATATTTCCCTTTTTGGAGGACAAATTATCGCATTTAAATTATGTGTCAGATATACTAATACCTTATCCCATCCATCTGAAAATCTTGGTTCAAATCCTTCAATTCTGGATCCAAGATGTTCCTTCTTTACATTTATTGCGATTCTTTCTTCACGAATATCATAATTGGAATAGTTTTATTACTCCGAATAATTCTATTTTTCTTTTTTCAAAAGAAAATAAAAGACTATTTCGGTTCCCATATAATTCTTATGTATCTGAATGCGAATTTTTATTAGTTTTTCTTCGTAAACAATCTTCTTATTTACGATTAACATCTTCTGGAGCTTTTCTTGAGCGAACACATTTCTATGGAAAAATAGAATATCGTATAGTAGTGCGCCGTAATTATTTTCAGAAG